GACCAAGTGGCTTTGATACATTATTCACAACAATCGAATTTTCGTCGAGACATAATCAAAGGCTCTGTGCGTGCTCAAAGACGTAAAATAGTTACTTGGAAATTCTTTGAGGCAGATGCGCATTCCCCCCTCTTTTTGGACCGAATAGACAAATCCCCCATTTTTTCTTTTGATATTTCCGAACGTATAAACCTAATTTTGAGAAATTTTATGTGGACAAACACAGAACTCAAAATTTCGGATTATAAAGAGAAAACCACAGAAGAAAGTGAGAAAAAAAAGGAAGAGGATAAAAAAGAGGAAGCCAAAAGAAAGGAGAAAGTACGTATAGAAATAGCGGAAGCCTGGGATAGTATTTTACTTGCTCAAGTACTAAGAGGTTTTTTGTTAGTAACCCAATCGATTCTTAGAAAATATATTATATTGCCTTCATTGATAATAGTTAAAAATACCGCCCGTATGCTATTGTTTCAATTTCCCGAATGGTCCGAGGATTTTAAAGATTGGAATCGAGAAATGTATGTTAAATGCACCTATAATGGCGTTCAATTATCAGAAAAAGAATTTCCAAAAAACTGGTTAACAGACGGTATTCAGATTAAGATCCTATTTCCTTTTCGTCTGAAACCTTGGCACACATCTAACCCACGAGCCCCTTATAATGATCCAATGAAAAAGAAAGATTCAAAAAATGATTTTTGTTTTTTAACAATTTTTGGAATGGAAGCTGAATTCCCTTTTGATTCTCCCAGAAAACAACTTTCATTTTTTGAACCCATTTTTAAAGAACTCAAAAGAAAAATTAGAAAATTGAAAAAGAAATGCTTTCTAATTCTAAGAATTTTAAAAGAAAAAACAAAATTGTTTGTAAATGTTTTAAAAGAAACAAAAAAATGGGTCATTAAAAGGATTCTTTTTTTAAAAGAAATAAAAAAAGAACTCTCACAAATAAATCCAATTCTATTATTTGGATTGAGAAAAAGAAAAGTATATGAATTGAGTAAAACTAAAAAAGATTCTATAACCAGTAATCTGATGATTGATGAATTGTCCATTGAAACTATACCATCATCCATTGAAACTATACCTCGGAATTGGACAAATTATTCATTGACAGAAAAAAAAATGCAGGATCTAACTGATAGAACAAGCACAATCATAAACCAAATAGAAAAAATTACAAATAAAAAAAAGGGCGGATTTCGAATTCCGGATCGAAATATTCGTTCGAACAAAATAAGTGATGATGATAAAGGGTTGGAATCACAAAAAAAGATTTTGCAGATATTAAAAAGAAAAAATGCTCGACTAATACGCAAATTACATTATTTTAATTTTATGAAATTTTTCATTGAAAGGGTATACATAGATATCTTTCTGTGGATCATTAATATTCCTAGGATCAATACACAACCATTTCTTGAATCAATAAAAAAAATTATTAATAAATACATTACCAATAATGAAACAAATCAAGAAAAAATGGATAAAACAAATCAAAGTTTAATTCACTTTATTTCGACTATAAAAAAGGCACTTTATAATACTAATATTAGTAATAAGAATTCAAATACTTTTTGTGACTTATCCCACCTTTCACAAGCCTATGTATTTTACAAACTCTCCCAAACCCAATTTATTAATTTTGATTTTTATAAATTAAAATCTGTCTTTCAATATAATGGAGCAGCCCCTTTTATTAAGACTGAAATAAAGGATTATTTTGTTGGAACACAAGAACTTTTTCATTCTCAATTAAGACATAAGAATCGTCAGAATTCTGGAATAAATCAATGGACAAATTGGTTAAGGAATCATTATCAATATGATATATCTCAGATTAGATGGTCTAGACTAGTACCACAAAAATGGCGAAATCAATTCAATCAACACTGTATGAATCAAAATAAGGATTTATGCAACTCATCTAAAAAAACAAAATTTATTCACTACGAAAAACAAAATAATTTTGAAACGGCTTCATTACTAAATGAAAAAGAGAATTTTAAAAAACAATATAGATATGATCGGTTAGCATATAAATCTATTAATTCTGAAGATACGAAGTACTCTTCAATTTATGAATCGTCATTACACGTAAAAAATAACCAAGAAGTTTTTTCGAATTCCAACACAAATAAACGAAAATCTTTTTATATGATGGAAGGTATTCCTATTATCCCTAGCAATAAGGATCTAGTACAAGATGATATTAGAGATATGGAGAAAAATCTGGATAGAAAATATTTTGATTGGAGAATTGTCGATTTTTGTCTTAGAACGAAAATCAATATCGAGGCTTGGATCAATATTGATACTGACCCAAACAGTAATAAAAAATCTACTAAGGCTAAGCTTAATAATTATCAAATAATTGATAAAATCAAAAAGAAAAATCTTTTTTATCTCACAATTCATCAAGATCAAGAAATCAACTTATCCAATCAAAAAAGTTTTTTTGATTGGATGGGAATGAATGAAGAAATGCTAAATCGTCCCATATCAAATCTTGAACGTTGGTTCTTCCCAGAATTTTTAATATTTTATAATTTGTATAAAACAAAACCGTGGGTTATACCAATAAAATTACTTCTTTTAGATTCTAATATAAATGAAAACGCTACTGATATTGAAAACAAAAGCATCGCTGGAAATAAAAAAAAAGATCCTTTTATATCAATATCCTCCAATGAAAAAAAATCTCTTGAATTAAAAAAACGAAATAAAGGGCAAAAAGAATCCGCGGACCAAGCAAACCTTGAATCTGCTCTTTCAAACCAAGAAAAAGATGTTGAAGAAGATTATACGGGCTCGGACATGAAAAAACATAAAAATAAAAAGCAATACAAGAACAATACAAAAGCGGAGTTTGATTTCTTACTAAAAAGGTATTTTCTTTTTCAATTGCGATGGGATGATATTTTAAATAAAAAAATAATTAATAACATCAAAGTATATTGTCTCCTGCTTAGACTGATAAATCCACGAGAAATAACTATATCCTCTATTCAAAGGGGAGAAATGAGTCTTGATATTCTGATGATTCAGAAAAATTTAACTCTTACAGAATTGATCAAAAGAGGAATTTTGATTATTGAACCAATTCGTCTATCTATAAAAAATGATGGGCAATTTATTATGTCTCAAACCATTGGTATTTCGTTGGTTCATCAAAGTAAACACAAAATGAATCAAAAATACCGAGAAAAAACTCATGTTGATAAGAATTCTGATGAAGTCATTACCAAATATAAAAAGATGACTGGAAATAGGGATAAAAATCATTATGATTTGTTTGTTCCTGAAAATCTTTTATCACCTAGACTTCGGAGAGAATTTCGAATTCTAATTTGTTTCAATTCTAGGAATAGAAATGATATGCATAAAAATTCAGCATTGGGGAATGGGAATAAGGTAAACAGTCAGGTTTTGGATAAAAGCAAAGGATATCAAAAGAAACTTATTAAATTAAAGTTATTTCTGTGGCCCAATTATCGATTAGAAGATTTAGCTTGTATGAATCGGTATTGGTTTGATAGCAATAACGGCAGTCGTTTCGGTATGGTAAGGATACATATGTATCCGCGATTGAAAATTCATTACTAGTATATTTTTGCTACCTTTCCCATATCGTAGCGCGGGTCTATGACGACAAAGAGGTGCACACATTCATTGTCTTACATTCCATTCTGATACATGATACTAATTCAATGACATATCAATTCGATCTCGAAATGAATCAATAAAATCTTCTGATTTTAGGACTAAGTTTTTCTCTTTTTGGAGTACGGAAAACAACCATGCTTTTGTATACCTTTTCAAATCGAATTTTTAAATTAAAATCGGATTGATTTAATTTGATTTAATAAAATTCGAAATTAGAACAAAATTAAGATTATTGTCTATACCAAACTAAAACAAGTGACATTATTATTACTGATCAATAAAGATATCTATCAATAAAAATATCTTAAAAAAAGAAGGGGGTTTCATTTTATGGTAAAAAATTCATTCATCTCAGTTATTTCACAAGAAGAAAAAGAAGAAAACAGGGGTTCTGTTGAATTTCAAATATTTAGTTTCACCAATAGGATACGAAGACTTACTTCACATTTACAATTACACAAAAAAGACTATTTATCTCAGAGAGGTCTACGTAAAATTCTGGGAAAACGCCAACGACTGCTATCTTATTTGTCAAAGAAAAATAGAATAGGTTATAAAGAATTAATTAATCGGTTGGATATTCGGGAATCAAAAACTCGTTAATTTGAAGAAGCATTTTGAATTATTTGATTTATTAGATCTTGAATTTGAATGAACTTTTTTTCGTTTTCAACAATTCATGAAAGAATGAATTAAGGAAAAACCTATGAATATACCAGCTCCAAGAAAAGACCTCATGGTAGTCAATATGGGTCCCCACCATCCATCAATGCATGGTGTTCTTCGACTTATCATTACTCTAGATGGTGAAGATGTTATTGACTGTGAACCAATATTGGGTTATTTACACCGAGGGATGGAAAAAATTGCGGAAAACCGAACAATTATACAATATTTGCCTTATGTAACACGTTGGGATTATTTAGCTACTATGTTCACAGAAGCAATAACGGTAAATGGACCGGAACAGCTGGGAAATATTCAAGTACCTAAAAGAGCCAGCTATATCAGAATAATTATGTTGGAGTTGAGTCGTATAGCTTCTCATCTGTTATGGCTCGGTCCTTTTATGGCGGATATTGGTGCACAGACTCCCTTTTTCTATATTTTCAGAGAAAGAGAATTAGTATATGATCTATTCGAAGCTGCCACCGGTATGAGAATGATGCATAATTATTTTCGGATCGGAGGGGTAGCGGCTGATCTCCCTCATGGCTGGATAGATAAATGTTTGGATTTCTGCGATTATTTTTTAATAAGGGTTGCTGAATATCAACAACTTATTACACGCAATCCTATTTTTTTAGAACGAGTCGAGGGGGTAGGCATTATTGGTCGAGAGGAAGTAATAAATTGGGGTTTATCGGGACCAATGCTGCGAGCGTCCGGAATACAATGGGATCTTCGTAAAGTTGATCAGTATGAGTGTTATGACGAATTTGATTGGGAAGTACAGTGGCAAAAAGAAGGGGATTCGTTGGCTCGGTATCTAGTCCGAATTGGTGAAATGATGGAATCCATAAAAATTATTCAACAGGCTCTCGAAGGAATTCCGGGGGGGCCATATGAGAATTTAGAAACCCGATACTTTGATAGAGAAAGGAATCCAGAATGGAATGATTTTGAATATCGCTTTATTAGTAAAAAACCTTCTCCTACATTTGAATTGCCGAAACAAGAACTTTATGTGAGAGTCGAAGCTCCAAAAGGGGAGTTGGGGGTTTTTCTGATAGGGGATCGGAGTGGTTTTCCTTGGAGATGGAAAATTCGACCGCCGGGTTTTATCAATTTGCAAATTCTTCCTCAGTTAGTTAAAAGAATGAAATTGGCTGATATTATGACAATACTAGGTAGTATAGATATCATTATGGGAGAAGTTGATCGTTGAAATGATAATTGATACACCAGAAGTACAAGATATCGATTCTTTTTCTAGATTGGAATTTTTAAAAGGGGTCTATGGAATTATATGGTTACTTATTCCTATTTTGACTCTTGTATTGGGAATCACAATAGGCGTACTGGTAATTGTATGGTTAGAAAGAGAAATATCCGCGGGAATACAACAACGTATTGGACCTGAATACGCCGGTCCTTTGGGAGTTCTTCAAGCTCTAGCAGATGGGACAAAACTTCTTTTCAAAGAAAATCTTTTTCCATCTAGAGGGGATACTCGTTTATTCAGTATCGGTCCATCCATAGCAGTGATATCAATTTTAGTAAGCTATTTAGTAGTTCCGTTTGGTTATCGCCTTGTTTTAGCGGATCTCAATATTGGTGTTTTTTTATGGATTGCTATTTCAAGTATTGCTCCCATTGGACTTCTTATGTCAGGATACGGGTCAAATAATAAATATTCCTTTTTAGGTGGTCTACGAGCTGCTGCTCAATCGATTAGTTATGAAATACCATTAACTTTATGTGTGTTATCAATATCTCTACGTGCGATTCGTTGATATATAGACATAAACTTTTCTCTATTCTTCCTTTCTAGGAAAGCGGTGGAATGAATTGAGTAAAGTTAGATATCTTCATTTTTTTTTATTCATTATTCGGATTGAAGAATTAAATCAAATAGTTATATGAGTGAAAGAAAACAGCTTATATTATATATAAATTAGATAATTTAGAATATATAAATTCGCAGTAAAAATATTGAGTCTCATTTTCCATGTATAAGAGTTAAAGAGTTAAGCGGAAATAAACATAAACATAAGAAACCGTTTACCCCAAGATTGGTTAATTAGTCATCCTGACTTGAAGCGGGCTCAAAAGATCCACCGTATTGAGTTTTCACTATCATTTGTATGTATTAAGATACATGTATTATCATAACGGGGGGTTGAACAAAAACGAGTGGATGGTTAGAAACACCAAGATATGTAACGGATTTGTAATGGAAATGGAAATTCTGTAAATTATCCAAAAGGACATTTTTACATAATATACAAACAAAGAATACTAATTGGGGCTTAAGGTTGGTAGAAATTATTAGGCAGTACTCCCCAAGGCACGATTCCAATCCAGAGTATGCTCCTATCCACCGATTAAATACATAACTATTGGGAACGAAAAAATCCTTTATTTTGTAAGCCCTCTTTTTTTCAGAAATAGAAAGAAGAATAGGAATGAAAAAAAAACAAAAAAGAGAACGAAACCCAATTCCAATAAAAAAATATCTTTTTTATCCTTTTCCATATCCATATTCATATATAGAATATGTATCATAATTCATGAATTAATATGGAATTCTTTTTCATAAGTAAAAACGACGGGCTAGTTATATTTCTACAAGAAGTATTTTATTGAAGAATTAAGTTATTACTCAACAAAGAAGAATTGAAATTATTAAAGAAGGGGTGAGATCAATTCAGAAGTACTTTGTTTTTTTTTATTATTAATTTATTTAATTAATTCATTTATTTTATTTAATTATTAAAATAAGAATTATATAAAACTAATAATTATAACAGACAGAATTCAATTGGTCTAATTTTGGACCGTCCAATAAAGTTTGACCTTATCCATCCTACAAACATATCAAGATAAAATAATACTTACCCGGTCCTTAGATTTATTTATGGCCTTCAAGGAGCCGTATGAGGTGAAAATCTCATGTACGGTTCTGTAATAGCGATGGTAACAGTGATGGTATCACCGACTATGATTATCTAACAGTTCAAGTACAATTGATATAGTTGAGGCGCAATCAAAATATGGTTTGGGGGGGTGGAATTTGTGGCGTCAGCCTATAGGGTTTATCATTTTTCTCATCTCTTCCCTAGCAGAATGTGAGAGATTACCTTTTGATTTACCAGAAGCAGAAGAAGAATTAGTAGCAGGTTATCAAACCGAATACTCGGGTATCAAATTTGGTTTATTTTATGTTGCTTCCTATCTAAACCTATTAGTTTCTTCATTATTTGTAACAGTTCTTTACTTGGGAGGTTGGAATATCTCTATTCCAGACATATATGTTTCTGAGTTTTTTGAAATAAATAAACTGGGTGGAGTCTTTGGAGCGACAATTGGTATCTTTATTACATTAACTAAAACTTATTTGTTCTTGTTCATTCCTATCACAACAAGATGGACTTTGCCGAGGCTAAGAATGGACCAACTATTAAATCTTGGATGGAAATTTCTTTTACCGATCTCTCTCGGTAATCTATTATTAACAACTTCTTCCCAACTCTTTTCGCTATAAAGGAATATTCTATATTCACAATTTGTCTCAAACAAGAGAAATAAACAAACATAAAATAATTCATATATATATATTCACGATATGTTTTCTATGGTAACTGGGTTCATGAATTATGGTCAACAAACAATACGGGCTGCAAGGTACATTGGTCAAAGTTTCATGATTACTTTATCTCACGCAAATCGTTTACCCGTAACTATTCAATATCCTTATGAAAAATTAATCACCGCGGAGCGTTTCCGTGGTCGAATTCATTTTGAATTTGATAAATGTATTGCTTGTGAAGTATGTGTTCGTGTATGTCCTATAGATCTACCCGTTGTTGATTGGAAATTGGAAACGGATATTCGAAAGAAACGATTACTTAATTACAGTATTGATTTCGGAATCTGTATATTTTGTGGTAATTGTGTTGAGTATTGTCCAACAAATTGTTTATCAATGACTGAAGAATATGAACTTTCTACTTATGATCGTCACGAATTAAATTATAATCAAATTGCTTTGGGTCGTTTACCGATGTCAGTAATTGACGATTATACAATTCGAACAATTTTTAATTCGCCTCAAATAAAAAATAAGTAAATCTCGTGATTAAAGAATAATTTCCAATTACTTTAACAATACTAAGGTTGGTTTTTGGTCTAATTTAAAGAAATAAAGGTTCTTTCGTTTTGTTTGGTCAATAACTACAAATTCCAACTATTGATTGGTTGATAAGAATCGAGCCTTAATTTGGATTGAAAATCTATTAATTAATATATCTGTATATATATATATTTCGAAATAAAAAATTATAAAAAATTTCGGATTAGAACTATTCCTTCAGATAAAGAATAAAATTAGCCCAATAATTGTACCTACATTTAGTCATATCTCTTAGGATTTAATTAGGAATTTCTCAAAAAAAAAATTTCTGGTCGGGTCTCAATAAGGTCATGAAAAACATTTAGATTTATTTATCTCTTATTTTACATATAATGGATTTGCCTGGACCAATACATGATTTTCTTTTAGTCTTTCTGGGATCGGGTCTTATACTAGGAGGTATAGGTGTGGTATTATTTACCAACCCCATTTATTCTGCCTTTTCATTGGGACTGGTTCTTGTTTGTATATCCTTATTCTATATTCTATTAAACTCCTATTTTGTAGCTGCTGCACAACTTCTTATTTACGTGGGAGCTATAAATGTTTTAATTGTATTTGCTGTGATGTTCATGAATGGTTCAGAGTATTACAAAGATTTTAATCTTTGGACTGTTGGGGATGGGATTACTTTGCCTGTTTGTACAAGTATTTTTGTTTTACTAATGATTACTATTACGGATACGTCATGGTACGGGATTATTTGGACTACAAGATCAAACCAGATTATAGAGCAAGATTTGATAAGTAATAGTCAACAAATTGGAATTCATTTATCAACAGATTTTTTTCTTCCATTTGAATTCATTTCGATAATTCTTTTAGTCGCTTTGATAGGCGCAATTGCCGTAGCGCGCCAGTAATAAATCTCTAGAATTAGCAACAGTAATCAAAATTCAACTCTGTTCTGTGTTATTCCATTTTTTTATCTTCCATTTTAAAATTGGTTATGTCTAAAACTCAAAATAAAAATTCTTTTATTTAATCTATTACTAATACAATATATTCCTTTGTTCCGGACTTTATATTCTAGTCAATTGAATCTGTTGAATTGTTGTTCAGTTCATATTGAAATGAATCAAAATTGATAAGGAGTTAGTCAATGATGCTCGAGCATGTACTTGTTTTGAGTGCCTACTTATTTTCTATCGGTATCTATGGATTGATCACGAGCCGAAATATGGTTAGAGCCCTTATGTGTCTTGAACTTATACTGAATGCGGTTAATATAAATTTCGTAACATTTTCTGATTTTTTTGATAGCCGGCAATTAAAAGGAAATATTTTCTCCATTTTTGTTATAGCTATTGCCGCCGCTGAAGCAGCTATTGGACCGGCTATTGTTTCGTCAATTTATCGTAACAGAAAATCAACTCGTATCAATCAATCGAATTTGTTGAATAAGTAGTATTAATCATAGAAATTAGAATATTCATAAATTCAAATTAACATGCCCATACATTAAATCTAATCCACATTTTCGAAAATGTAAGAAATCAAAGTATCTTGGCTCTATCGCGCGAGTCGATCCAGAAGTAGATTGCTTCCAAATTTCTGGTAAATTATTGATTCATCTGGTGTTTAAATATATGATTCATTTACAAATTTACTAGATCGAAAATTTCTGACGTTCAAAAATTTATAGATCCAATGTCACACTCAGTAAAGATTTATGATACGTGTATAGGGTGTACTCAATGTGTCCGAGCCTGCCCAACCGATGTATTAGAAATGATACCTTGGGACGGATGTAAAGCTAAGCAAATCGCTTCTGCTCCAAGAACAGAGGACTGTGTCGGTTGTAAGAGATGTGAATCCGCCTGTCCAACGGATTTCTTGAGTGTTCGCGTTTATTTATGGCATGAAACAACTCGAAGTATGGGTCTAGCTTATTAATACGTTCCAGAAAACCCTACTCGAATACATTTGATTTTTTTACCTTTACCGACAAAAACCCGCGCTCAAAATATATTTATTTCGAGCACGGGTTTTTCTGGTCCAAGTTTATTTTGTTTTTACTATGAATAATTTTCCTTGGTTAACACTAGTTGTAGTTTTGCCAATAACCGCGGGTTCCTTAATTTTCTTTCTTCCTCATAGAGGAAATAAGGTAATAAGATGGTATACTATATCTATATGCATAACGGAACTCCTTCTAACAACCTATGCATTCGGTTATCATTTCCAATTGGATGATCCATTAATGCAACTAACGGAGAATTATCAATGGATCAATTTTTTTGATTTTTACTGGAGATTGGGAATAGATGGAATTTCTATAGGACCCATTTTACTGACAGGATTTATCACAACTTTAGCTACTTTAGCGGCTTGGCCCGTTACTCGAGATTCCCGACTATTCCATTTCCTAATGTTAGCAATGTATAGCGGTCAAATAGGACCATTTTCTTCTCAAGACCTTTTACTTTTTTTCATCATGTGGGAGTTAGAATTAATTCCCGTTTATCTACTTCTATCCATGTGGGGGGGAAAGAAACGTTTGTATTCAGCTACAAAATTTATTTTGTACACTGCCGGAGGTTCTGTTTTTTTATTAATAGGAGTTCTGGGTATTGGTTTATATGGCTCCAATGAACCGACATTAAATTTTGAAACATCAGCTAATCAATCGTATCCTGTAGCCCTGGAAATAATATTCTATATTGGATTTCTTATTGCTTTTGCTGTCAAATCACCGATCATACCCCTACACACATGGTTACCAGACACCCATGGAGAGGCACATTATAGTACTTGTATGCTTTTAGCCGGAATCTTATTAAAAATGGGAGCGTATGGGTTGGTTCGGATCAATATGGAATTATTACCCCATGCCCATTCTATATTTTCTCCCTGGTTGATGATAGTAGGCACAATTCAAATTATCTATGCAGCTTTAACATCTCCTGGTCAGCGTAATTTAAAAAAAAGAATAGCCTATTCCTCTGTATCTCATATGGGTTTCATAATTATAGGAATTGGTTCTATAAGCGATACAGGGCTCAACGGGGCCATTTTACAAATAATTTCTCACGGATTTATTGGCGCTGCGCTTTTTTTCTTGGCCGGAACGAGTTATGATCGAATACGACTTATTTATCTCGACGAAATGGGCGGAATGGCTATCGCAATTCCAAAAATATTCACGACTTTCAGTATCTTATCAATGGCTTCGCTTGCATTACCGGGCATGAGCGGTTTTGTTGCCGAATTGATAGTTTTTTTTGGAATACTTACTAGCCAAAAATATCTTTTAATGACAAAAGTATTAATTACTTTTGTAATGGCAATTGGAATGATATTAACTCCTATTTATTCATTATCTATGTTACGCCAGATGTTCTATGGATACAAGCTTTTTAATGTCCCAAACTCTTATTTTTTTGATTCTGGACCGCGAGAGTTATTTATTTCTATTTCTATCCTTTTACCTGTAATAGGTATTGGTATTTATCCCGATTTCGTTTTCTCATTATCAGTTGACAAGGTCGAAGCTATTATATCAAATTTTTTTTATAGATAGTTTTTGTCAATAAACCAAAATAAAAAACCTGATGATTTTTAAAATCGTTCATTGTACAAAAAAAGTCTTTTTCTGTTTTTCATTTTTAAGTTAAATAAAAAAATTGGAATTCTATATATAACCAGATATTTTTGACATTTTCGAGAACCATTTGAATCAAGTAATGGAAATGGAATGATTCAAATGGTTCTTGATGGTTTACATGAGGGTTTCATATATATACGTATGCTGCCCTAGGCTTCTAGTTGTCAAGTACCTTATTCAATTAGATGGTAATGTAAATGAACCATAACTATGTAACCCTATTCCTAATAGATTAACCCCAAAATAGCATATCCAAATTATAAGAAAGCCCATTGAGGCCACAATTGCAGAATTTACGCTTTCATAATTTGGATTTGTTCGAATATGTAAATAAATCGCAAATATGGTCCAAGTAATAAATGCCCAAGTCTCTTTTGGATCCCAATTCCAATAGGATCCCCATGCTTCATTAGCCCATACTGCTCCCGAAAGAATACCTATGGTTAAAAGGATAAACCCTAAACTAATAATACGATAACTCCATCGATCCAATTGTTGAATTAATTGATATCTGTAATAATTCTGAGAAGAAATCAAAGAAGTGTTTTGTAACACATTGTTTCTTTCATTCACGTATTGAATCTCACCAAAGGAAAACGACTCCGTTAATAAATTATTGCTTTTACTAAAAATCTTTATGAATTTTCGAAATGTAATGACTAGAAGAGCTAGTGATAATAATGATCCACACAAAAGAGCTGCATAGCCCAATACCATCATACTTACGTGCATCATTAACCAATGGGATTGGAGAGCAGGTACTAATATTGCGGATTGATGCATTTCGGTTAAAAGACCTGAAGTAGCGAAACCCTGGGTAAAAATAACACTTGGCGCCGTTATTGCGCTTAAATGGTTTTTTTGTTTTTTAAAATACGGAATCATATGAATAATGGAAAAACCCCACGAAAGAAAAATTAATGATTCATATAAATCGCTTAATGGTAAATGCCCAAAATAAATCCAACGAGTAACTAATAATCCTGTTATGCAGAAAAAAGTAGCTATCATCCCCTTTTCTGATGAATCATATAGTCCTACGATTTCATCGACAAATAAAGTTATCAAATGAATTGTAATTACAATTGAAATGATCGAAAAGGATATATGAGTTAATATACGCTCTAAAGTTGAAAATATCATAAAATTTATTAAAAGGGGGGCCTCAATTATAGGAATTGAAATAGGGAATTGAATTCATTATAGGGCTTACTCTTTTAGAAAAAGACATGCCGCTACTCGGACTCGAACCGAGATGCTCTAGCACTGCTTCCTAAGAGCAGCGTGTCTACCGATTTCACCATAGCGGCTTATTCGAAATCATAATAACCTATTTTTATTCAATCGTCGAGATTGAGGGGGTTAATTCAATATTTTTTAGGAAACATTCAAATTGATGACTAAAAATTTGTTTCAAAATTAGGCGGCATTTAATCTAAACGTTTTCGTTAATAATATGAATTATTCTTAATAATAGTTTTGTTTTTTATTTATTTTAGGATATCCGTTTTTTAACTTAACTAACAACGGGGTTTTTCGTTTCATAGTTTATTACTTTATGGTCTCCTGAAAATAAAACGGAACATTTTGAACTAGATAATTTTGACTTCAATCCATGGATAGAACTAAAAAGTAAATTGATTATCGAGTCAAGTCGATGGGGAAGGTGATAATCCCCATCTTGAAAATGATAAAACATACCAAAACAAAAGGTGAAACCTTGTGCTTGCGTTTATTCTTTTTTCAAACAAAAGAATACCATTCACTTTTTGAATTCAGTAGACAACCGAATTATTATTTCTACTAAAAAATAACAAAACAAAATGAATTCCATTTTATATTGTTATTGATCAGGTTAAAACATTAGAGAATGGAAATAATTTTTTTTATTAAATAAAAATGAAATAGTAATTTAGATTATTATCTATTATTAATTATTATCTATTATTATTAGATTAATATTATTTATAATCTTGATAACTTCTAAACTTTAGAAAAAAAAACTTCTAAATAAATTATAACAAAAATGAGACTCTTTTTTGAATTAGACCGATTCACATTATTTAGTCTATTGTTTGATTATTTATTTGTCACACAAAAAAAACTTTTTGAGCTACCGGTAGAAAGAGATTTCGCTAACGAAAAAGCTTTCAATGCTGCCCAATACCCTTTCCTTTTCCAAATATTTTTACGAATACGTTTTTTTGAACTAGAGGTGCGCTTTTTTGGCACTGCCATTTTTAAATTATAATCGGTTCATCGGTTGGATGTGAAAGACATCTATTGTTCAAAATCAATTGTTCTTTACTATATCTCTAGCTAGCTATTCTCTAAATTACATTCCCCTCATCATAAAAGGTGTATGGAAAAATAGTCTAAAATATTACTAAGAACAATAAGATCTACTATGCCAAATAGAATAGATTGAGGTTGATAAAATAAAAAATACAAACAAAAGGGGTTGGGTCTTTGCTTTCTAGTTTTGTCATGTTCCATTCTTACATGTAATAAAATACATCGAAAGATTTAAAAACTCAATCCCTCTCCTGCTTAATAAAAAAAATGTAATAAATTTTCTTTTTCTATTATATTAATTAAATTGGTCAAGTTCGAAGAAAGGAATTTTCATTTTCAAACTCGAATGAGCCTAAGCCTAGTAGTTAATTGATTAAAATATACAAAATACTTTCTAAAAGCCATTTTTTTGCCCCTCCTTTTTATTTTACATAAAAAAAGTGTGGGATACCAAAGCATTTCCTACAAATAGCTTTTATTGTAATGGAAGACAATCAATTAGTTCTAAAAAAATTTCTTAATGATTGGGAATAGCCGAACCAAACTGCAATAAATTGGTTTTGTTTTATGGGAAATAGGTTTTATGAGTCAAGTTATGGGCCCTATGATTCATATTAAATACTTTTTTGCTGTCATTATTTATCCTTGCTCTATAGATATAAATAAATTATTGTAATACGTAATAATTAGACCGAAATTGCAATTTTTCGTTTTTATCTTCATAAAATTGGACTTAATAATTTTCATTTCATATTAACAATTCAATATTAATAATAAACTAATAATAAACCAAAGTACATATTTCTTTTTCACTCGTAAATTGTTCATATCATTTGACTAACCCTAACTCTTCATCTTCATTTGAAATATTTGAAGTAGTTTGGAAAGATTCCGAATAATTAAACCCGGGAAATTCTATTTAAGTTTTATTTTATATATCTTAATTTTTTTTATTAATCGATCGCTTTCAAAAGAAAAGAAATAAGAACTGGTGAATCAGAAACAATTAATTAAGATAATTTTTTTATTTATTTTTATATGGAATATACATATCAATATTCATGGATCATACCGTTCATTCCACTTCCAGTTCCTATGTTAATAGGAGCTGGACTTCTACTTTTTCCAACGGCAACTAAAAATCTTCGCCGTATGTGGGCTTTTCCGAGTGTTTTATTATTAAGTATAGTTATGATTTTTTCAGCCCATTTCTTTATTCAGCAACTAAATAACAATTCTGTTTATCAATATGTATGGTCTTGGACCATCAATAATGATTTTTCTTTAGAGTTTGGCTGCTTGGTTGATCCACTTACTTCTATTATGTCAATATTAATCACTAGTGTTGGGATTATGGTTCTTATTTATAGTGACAATTATATGTCTCATGATCGGGGATATGTGAGATTTTTTGCTTATATGAGTTTTTCCAATACTTCAATGTTGGGATTAGTTACTAGTTCTAATTTAATACAAATTTATATTTTTTGGGAATTAGTTGGAATGTGTTCTTATCTATTAATAGGTTTTTGGTTCACCCGACCTAGTGCGGCGAATGCTTGTCAAAAAGCGTTTGTAACCAATCGTGTCGGGGATTTTGGGTTATTATTAGGAATTTTAGGTTTTTATTGGATAACGGGTAGTTTTGAATTTCGGGATTTGTTTGAAATATTCAACAACTTGGTTTATAATAATGAAGTTAATCCTTTATTTGTTACTTTATGTGCCTTCCTATTATTTGCCGGCGCAGTTGCGAAATCTGCTCAATTTCCCCTTCATGTCTGGTTACCCGATGCCATGGAAGGGCCTACCCCTATTTCGGCTCTTATACATGCTGCTACGATGGTAGCAGCAGGAATTTTTCTTGTAGCTCGGCTTCTTCCTCTTTTCATAGCTATACCTTACATATTAAATCTAATATCTTTGATCGGTATAATAACATTGTTTTTAGGAGCTACTTTAGCTCTTGCTCAAAAAGATATTAAGAGAGGTTTAGCTTATTCTACAATGTCTCAATTGGGTTATATGATGTTAGCTTTAGGTATGGGTTCTTATCAAGCTGCTTTATTTCATTTGATTACTCATGCTTATTCGAAAGCATTGTTGTTTTTAGGATCTGGATCTATTATTCATTCGATGGAAGCTATTGTTGGGTATTCTCCAGATAAAAGTCAGAATATGGTTCTTATGGGCGGTTTAAGAAAACATGTACCAATTACAAAAACTTCTTTTTTATTAGGTACACTTTCTCTTTGTGGTATTCCACCTCTTGCTTGTTTTTGGTCCAAAGATGAAATTCTTAGTGATAGTTGGTTGTATTCACCGATTTTTGCAATAATAGCTTATTCTACGGCAGGATTAACCGCCTTTTATATGTTTCGGATCTATTTACTTACTTTTGAAGGACATTTAAATGTTTATTTTCAAAATTACAGTGGCAAAAAAAGCAGCTCATTCTATTCAATGTCTCTGTGGGGTAAAGAAGGACCTAAAATTATGAAAACAAACTTTCGTTTATTCGATTTATTAATGATCAAAAACAACGAAAAGGCTCCTTTTTTAAACACATATCGAATTGATAGTAATGAAAATGTAAGAAGCATGGTGCAGCCTTTTATTAGTATTACTCATTTTGGCACTAAAAAAACTTTCTCATATCCCCATGAGTCGGACAATACTATGCTATTTCCCATGCTTGTATTGGTTTTATTTACGTTATTCGTTGGGGCCATTGGAATTCCTTTCTTCAATTATGAAGGAATGGATTTAGATATATTATCCAAATTGTTAACTCCGTCCATAAACCTTTTACATGAAAACCGAACCCACTCTGTCGATTGGTATGAATTTCTCACAAACGCAGTTTTTTCGGTCAGTATAGCTTATTGCGGAATACTTATAGCGTCCTTTTTATATAAGCCTGTTTATTCATCTTTACAAAATTTGAATTTATTTAATTCATTTGTTAAAAGGGTTCCTAATAAAATGCAAGTTTTGGGGGTTAAAATAATAAATGTGATATATGATTGGTCGTATAATCGCGGTTACATAGATGTTTTTTATACAATATCCTTAAC